TTCCTTCCATTCTACCAATGAATTATCTATAATAATTCGCAAATCCAAATCGGCTAATTGTTCTCTGATAGCACCTGCTCCTGTAGAGATTTCCCGATTTCGAAATGTCTCAAAGCCTTGGGTAGTAAAAAAAAGCGGGATGCTGTATTTCCAGGATTGTATTTCATACTCGAATAAACCTCGTAATCGTAAGAAAGTAGGTTTTTTCACTATGGGCCTAGCAAAAGAAAAATGGAGATAGGTTTATATTGGATTCCCCCCTTAAAAATCGGACGTGAGGGTTTCCTCTCATCCGGCTCAAGTAGTTACACAAAATAAGGAAGGGAGTCCTTTATTTTTTTACTTTGTTCGATAAAAAAAAAGGAAAACCCTACAAAGAACTACTCCTTACTCAAGTTTTCAGCAAGGACCAACCTTTCATTAATTCATTTTTCTTTTGACTTTAACTTTCTGAATGACTTATTTACGACAAAATTGAAATGTGAAATTCTTGAGTAGTCTGCTTCCCTTCAAATGATGAATCAAATGATGAATCCCCCCTTAAAGGAATACTTTTGGACTCGTAAGGGATTTACTTGTCTATATATTGTTTTGTTCCATTCGATCTTTTAGGTCCCTACTCACCTCGACGGTTATGTCATGATGTCCCTTGAAGCATATATGCGATAGATAGACTTCTGTAACCATGCCCTATTTGCTTGCTTGAACGGAATCTTTCTCTAAAAGAAATGGAATGGCTAATTCCACGAAAAATATTTTTTTTTTCACGAGGTATAACTAGCAATTCCCATTTATCTGTTACGGGATCGACCATGGATCAACTCCCCTTTCATTTAGAGTATTGAACACACCCATAATTCTGAGCTTCATGTTACTCCTTCCAAGACACATGTCAGAGTCGGGGGCATCCCAATCAGATTGAATGGGATGACAGTTTATTAGTCTGAATCTGTAAAATGCAAATTTCGATCAAATCACACATCGCAGTATACTAGGCCTTCTAATTCCTTAAGGGGCTTATCTAAAAGATTCGCGATATAACTCGGAAGACGTTTCAAATACCACACGTGAGTTACTGGACATGCGAGTTTGATGTATCCCATTTGATATCTTCGTATCCGAGAATCAACAAATGCCACCCCGCATTCTTCACAAAATTTCGGGTCCTCTTTTTCAGCTCCAATCACTCGATAATTTCCACAAGCACAAATTCCACTTTTTATGGGCCCAGAGATTCTTTCACAAAACAATCCATCTTTTTCCGGTTTATTGGTTTTATAATGAAAAGTATAGGGTTTTGCCACCTCTCCAACTATCTCTCCATTGGGTAGGATTTTGTTGGCCCAAGCCTTTATTTGTTGAGGAGACACTGGTCCAATTCGAAGTTGTTGATGTTTATATCGGTCGATCATAGAATAGAAATTCTGATTCATTCAGATCAAACTTCCTTCCTATTAATCTGGAAGTTCTTCTCAGATACAAGGAAATGATTCAGTTCTAGAGCCAAAGATCGTAGTTCTCGAACGAGCAATCGAAAAGATTCTGGAGCATCCTCAGGGTTAGGTACTATTCCTCCAATGATCGTAGCGCCAAGTAGTTCTTGACGAGCTCTAATATGATCAGATTTATAAGTAAGCATCTCTTGTAAAATATGAGCAACACCAAACCCCTCTAGAGCCCAAACTTCCATTTCCCCTACTCGTTGTCCCCCTTGCTTGGCCCTTCCTCTAAGGGGTTGTTGTGTAACAAGTGCGTAATGTCCACTCGAACGCCCATGGATTTTGTCATCAACTTGATGAATTAATTTTAGGATATAGGACTTGCCTATTAGAACAGGTTGTTCAAAAGGATCTCCTGTTCTTCCATCAAATATTCTGCTTTTTCCCGGAAACTCGGGTTCAAATACCCATGGATTTTTTGTTTGCTTACTGGCTTCATATAATTCAGAAAAGACTAGTTTTCTTGAAGCCTCTTGCTCATATCTCTCATCAAAAGGTGCTATTCTATAATGTCTCTTTAGTAGATCCCCCGCTAACCCGAGCGAACATTCAAATATTTGCCCCACATTCATTCGTGAGGGTACCCCTAATGGGTTGAAGACCATATCAACAGGTGTTCCGTCTTGCAAGTAGGGCATATCTTGTCTAGACAAAATTTGAGAAATGATACCTTTATTCCCATGTCTTCCAGCTACTTTATCGCCCACTTTGATTTCACGTTTCTGTGAAATATATACACGAATTCTTTCTGGATTATAACTGGAACCCCCTTTTTTCTGGATCCATCTCACATCAATAACTCGGCCCCTTCCACCTATAGGTAGTTTTAGAGAAGTTTCTTTTGCAGTGGATACCTGAATGCCAAGTATGGCTCGTAATAATCTATCCTCTGGGGCATACGAGGATTCGTTTGCTGCTTGAGGGGTTAATTTACCTACTAAAATATCACCGGCTTCTATCCAAGATCCCAGCATCACAATCCCGTTTCTGTCTAAATTTCG